TACAATTCTGTATATTCCACTTACTAGAGAGGTTCCCAGGGAATTCATTAGAGGAATATTTCCAATAAATACGGTTTGTTCTTGCATATCTCTACCGGTTTTCCAAATTAATCCCGCGGATACATATAATTCAGAAGAGTATGTGAGTGATTCATACACAGCATCTCTTTCTTTTATCAAGGGCTCTGCCAATTGATATGTTGCCACAAATAATTGAAATTCAATTTCTTGGTCTGTATCTTCAATTTTTGGAAACTTATGAAGTTCTTCCATCAAGCCTTGATCAATGAACCTACAAAATCCGTCAAATTGTATCTGACTAAACCCTGGTATTGTATACATTCCCTCATTTCCATCCCGGAACATCTTAAGTTTTCCGTTTATCGAAAAAATCCAACTATTGGCTCACTCTTCGTTGAACCATATAGATTGATCTAGCAACGATGGAATGTATATTTTGCTCATTTGAACAACATGAAATTTTATCCAACCCCATATACATATATACATGTACTAAATACGTATGAACGGAGGAATAAAAAAAAATGTGACTCAAATTCGAATTTGCGACAGATACAAATGGAAATGAATTGATAAAACATTCCTGGAAACAAAATTCTGCCACTTAGACTTATGGAGTCTTGTATAGAATATCAAAATAGATCCAATTTCTACCTTATGATATTACGATCAGATTGGGTACCATAAATGGATTCGGAATTGAATCTGTTCTCTATGAGTGAGATAAAGACAGAATAATCAGGAACCGTCTAGAGTTGACTTTGATTTTAGCACTTAATTTATTTCATCGATTCCGTTGTTCAAAAAATGATTCGCAGAGAGAAAAGATATTTCTACCCATTTGTTAATTAGTAGAATACGATTGAAGTGCGTAAGAGAAGTCATATTTATTAAGTACATGCAGATATAACTATCTAGCTATCCGTATATCCCATCTTTTATCGAAGTTCCCTTGAGGCAACATAGGTCGTGCTATATCCAAATTTCTATTTTATATTCAATATATTCAATGAAAAATGCAAGCACGACGATTTCCTAATAGGAATATGTAGATAAGATACCTGACTAGGTATCCGTGTAAGAATTTCTGTTCTGGGGTTTACATATACACATAATTGTTGTTATAATTGAAATTGAAAAGGATTAATTATGGAAAAGAATTGAGACTGATTAGTCGTATATCAATTTGATCTCCTTATGTCATTAAGGAAACCAAATTGGAGATCAAAACCCAAGAACCATTCATGAATTCACAGTCATTAATGCTTCCAATTTGCTCTGAATTTTGGATTCTGTGACTGGAAATCCATTTTTCTCTTTCAATAGAAAAAGGGGGGAAAGCTTTTATTTAGGTGTTGTGTGTTTTGAAATACAATCAATCTAAGAGAACAACAGGATCCAATCAAAAAAAAGAAATGGTTCAGCAATTCCCCAGAATATTTCCATCTATATCTATTTTGTATCGTTTTGGCGGCATGGCCGAGTGGTAAGGCGGGGGACTGCAAATCCTTTCTCCCCAGTTCAAATCCGGGTGTCGCCTGATTAACAAAAGACTCGGAATTTCTTACCCTACTAAACTAATAGAACTCACAAAATTCTTGCCTGGCAGAAGCAGAGGTAAGGGGCGGGGACTGTCGATACCCAATTTTAAGAATCGGGGTGTGACCCAAACCTGTACCATACCAATATGAATTACCAATATAAATAAAGAAATACTCACTTAATTACGGATTGCTGATGCGTTCAGGCCATTGATTTGATTTATCAATCGAATCAAATCCATAGTAAGATTCAATTGTGAGATTCAGAACTACGAAAGTCAGGGACCGTAAATCCGTGTATCCAAAGGAAGGTTCCTAAGAGACTGTAAATCCTTGCTCCTAGGATCCAAGAAGGGGTTCTAGGAAGGACTATAAATACTTCCTAATTACCTTACCCTACTAGTGTTTACTGACTGAGTCTTGAAGTAGATTGGGTAGGCTGGTGGGGAATCCAATTAGGAGTTGTGGAAAGAACTGAAGATACTTTGTATCCATACAAACTCATGAGAGTCTCTGAGTGCTCAGGTTTTCAATTAATATTGTATGGGTGATTGGCTTTTATAGAATAAAAGTGGAAAAAAGTGCTTTCGTTGGGGTAACCCCGCCAAGAATGTAATAGGGTGTCTTCCAATTGTTTCACATTTCACAGAAGTAGAGACAGTAAGGCTTAGATGGGAAATTAGGAGTATGTGATAGATAGTTATATATCTTGATGGTATATTTTTTTTTTCTGCTTTTTGTTTATGAAAGGCAACAATAGGTCTTACTATTCCTACATATTCCATTAGTCACATTCCCTTGAGACTTCCAAGGGGCAACTGTGTATCTTGCTTGTACTTAGTGCTTTCCGATTCCACCAGAAATCATATAGGGACTTGTTACGGGTGTATTCATTGGATTGGTTCATCAAAAACGTTAGGTCAAAATCCCATTTTGAC